TACTCGTATATCAAAAAAACGATTCAATTCAGCTAATCGTCTTATACCTTGAATTAAAAATATTGCATAAAAGGCATCGATATAACCACGATTATAGGACCAATCATATATCACACCTATTATTTTACCTCCCTTAGGACCTTCTTTAGCAAACGAATTAAGTAAGTTCAAATTTTGTAGCGATGAATAAACAGGTTTATAGAAGGAAGACGCTATAAATATTCCGAAAAAAGCTATAATGACTGAAAAAATAGCATTTGTTATAAATTCATACCAATCAAAAGAATTATTTTCATTTTGATGCAAAAGATTTAAAGACGGAATTAATAGTTTGGATAATATATCCAAATTAGTTCCTTCTTGATTGAATTGATTGAAAGGAACTCCTATAGCTCCAATAAACAAAGTAAATAGTACCAACACAAGGATAGGAAATAACATAGTATTATCCGATTCATGGGGATATGAAAAAAGACTTTTCGTGCAAAAATGATTAATAGTAATAAAGGGACGCGTCATATTTCTTACATTACCGTCAATTTGATATATTTTTTTCAAAAAAAAAGAAGCCTTTTCATTATTAGTCATTGTTAATAAAGATAATAAACGAAATTTTTTTTTTAGTATTTTTGATCCTTCTTTACCCCATAGAGATATTGAATAGAATGAGCTGTTTTTTTCGCCGCTGTAATTTTGAAAATGAAGATTTAAATGTCCTTCAAAAGTAAGTAAATAGACCCGAAACATATAAAATGCAGTTAATCCTGCTGTAAAACAAGCTATTATTGCGAAAATAGGTGAATACAACCAACTATCATTAAGAATTTCGTCTTTGGACCAAAAACAAGCGAGGGGCGGAATTCCACAAAGAGAAAGGGTTCCCAATAAAAAAGAAGTTTTTGTAATTGGAACATGTTTTCTTAAACCACCCATAAAAACCATATTTTGACTCTTATCTGGAGAATAACCAACAATAGCTTCCATTGAATGAATAATAGATCCAGATCCTAAAAACAACAATGCTTTTGAATAGGCATGAGTAATCAAATGAAATAAAGCAGCTCGATAAGATCCCATACCTAAAGCTAACATCATATAACCCAATTGAGACATTGTAGAATAGGCTAAACTTCTCTTAATATCTTTTTGAGCAAGAGCTAAAGTAGCCCCTAATAGTACTGTTATTATACCTACCAAAGCTATTAGATTCATTATGTAGGGTATAACTACAAAAAGAGGAAGAAGTCGAGCTACAAGAAAAATCCCCGCTGCTACCATAGTAGCCGCATGTATCAAAGCCGAAATAGGAGTAGGCCCCTCCATGGCATCCGGTAACCATACATGAAGGGGGAATTGTGCCGATTTAGCAATTGCCCCAGAAAACAATAGAAAGGCACACAAAGAAAGAAATAAAAAATTAACCTCATTATTATAAATCAAGTTATTGAAGATTTCGAACAAATCGCGAAACTCGAAACTATCGGTTATCCAATAAAGACCTAAAATTCCCAATAATAAACCAAAATCCCCTACACGATTAGTTACAAAGGCTTTTTGACAAGCATTCGACGCAACAGGTCGTGTAAACCAAAAACCTATTAATAAATAAGAACACATTCCAACCAATTCCCAAAAGACATAAATTTGTATCAAATTAGAACCGGTAACTAATCCCAACATTGAAGTATTAAAAAAACTCATATAAGCAAAAAATCTCAAATAACCTTGATCATGAGACATATAATTATCGCTATAAATAAGAACCATAACTCCAACTGTAGTAATTAATATTGATAAAATAGAAGAAAGTGGATCGATCAAATGTCCGAATTCTAAAGAAAAATCATTATTGATGGTCCAAGACCATCCATATTGATAAATGGAACTGCTATTTATTTGCTGAATAGACAGAACGCTTGAAAAAAGCATAACTATACTTAACAATAAAACACTCGGAAAAGCCCACATACGACGAAGTTTTTTTATTGCTGCCGGAAAAAGTAGAAGTCCCGTCCCTATTAAAATAGGGACTGGGAATGTAACAAAAGGTATGATCCATGAATAGTGATATATATGTTGCATAAAAAATCGTATTCTTATTAATTTGAATTAATAATGAATTTTTCTTGTTTCTGATTCACCAGCTCTTATCTCTTTTTAAAAAGGTCAGTCAATAAAAAAAATACTAATAAAAAAAATATGCAAAACTGAAATCTACTTTTCTATTCTTACTTATTCTGTTCTGAATTTTTCAAAAAAAAAACTTTCCATATTCAAATCAATAAATTAGAATTGTTCAAATGATATGAAAAAAATACTTACTCGTAAAAATGAAAATTTCCATTATTATTATGGATTGAAATTATGGATTGAAAGAATTTAGATAGATAAAAAAAGATAAAGAATTCTAGCAAAAGGAGTAATTAATTTTTACGCAAATAAAAAAATTCGTTATTTTAATTACTTTATTCAACATAGATTACCTAGTTCATTTTTGAAGTGATTTATTTGTTTCCATTATGTTTGAAGAAAAGGCTATGCTATTTGGTACTTTGCCGTTCCATAGGATAAAAGAGCTACTAAAATTTGTTCCATAAAATGTTTTTTATAAAATCATATATTTTTTTAACAAATTAACTAATAGACTAGTTTCAGAAATCCGAAAATGGAATTTCAATTCGGTACACTTTATAGTTTGCCCAATTACTAGAAAAAAAAAAAATGAAAGTTCTCTTAGAATAAATAGATAATAAATGAGCAAATAGTTAATAAATGAGTAAATAGTAAAAAATAAAGAACGTTTTTTTTTTAAACAATAGATGTCTTTCACATCCAACTATAACAATAACTAACCTTTTTTGAATTTTTGAATGGCAGTTCCAAAAAAACGTATTTCTATATCAAATATATCAAAAAAGCGTATTCGAAAAAATCTTTGGAAAGGAAGGAAAGGGGATATTAGGCGGCGTTAAAAGCTTTTTCTTTAACGAAATCTCTTTCTACTGGTAATTCAAAAAGTTCTTTGTGCGACAAATAAAAAACCAAACGTTGGAATAATCTGACTCGTCTTTTCATGAGAAAAGGTCTAATTTTATTTATCATTTAGAATATCTATGTTATAATAGAAAAATCAAAAGATTTCCATTAGTTTCTTTAGTATTTACTTACAACAGTTTCCTTGTAGAAGAATCGAAACTAAACTACAAAAAACAATATTCTTAAATTAATTGAAATTGATATACTAAATAATAAGAATTATTATGAGAAGGTTCAAATTCCTATTTGCTTATTTACTTACTTAATCTAAAATAATCGAAAATATAAATTTTTATTCATTATTAATATTAATTTTAATCTTTGCTAAAAATATTGTATTGAATTGACTCCTTCAAGCTCGACGGTTGAATAAAAATAAGTTATTATGATTTCTAGCAAGCCGCTATGGTGAAATCGGTAGACACGCTGCTCTTAGGAAGCAGTGCTAAAGCATCTCGGTTCGAGTCCGAGTGGCGGCATAATATTTTTCTTTAAATTTTTAATTTCAAAACAAAAAGGATACAATAAATGCTATAATGAATTCAATTCCTGCTTTCAATTCGATATTCTGTATAATTAAGAGACCCCCCCTTCCATTTTTTTTTTTAAGAATTTTTATGATATTTTCGACTTTAGAACATATATTAACTCATATATCTTTTTCGATTGTTTCAATTGTAATTACAATTCATTTAATAACTTTATTAGGCGATGAATTCACAGAACTCTATGATTCGTCAGAAACGGGCATGATAACTCTTTTTTTCTGTATTACAGGATTATTAGTTACTCGGTGGATTTATTCGGGGCATTTACCATTAAGTAATTTATATGAATCATTAATCTTTCTTTCATGGGGTTTCTCCATTATTCATATGGTTCCGTATTTTAAAAAACATAAAATTTTTTTAAGCACAATAACTGCGCCAAGTGCTTTTTTTACCCAAGGCTTTGCTACTTCAGGTCTTTTAACTGACACACATCAATCCAAAATCTTAGTACCTGCTCTTCAATCCCAGTGGTTAATGATGCACGTAAGTATGATGGTATTGGGCTATGCAGCTCTTTTATGTGGATCATTATTATCAGTAGCACTTCTAGTAATTTCACTTCGAAAAGTCATAAGAATTGTTGCTAACAGCAACAATTTACTACATGATTCATTTTCCTTTGGTGAGATCCAATACATGACGCAAAGAAGCAATGTTTTAAGAAATACTTCTTTTCTTGCTTATAGAAATTATTATAGGTTTCAATTGATTCAACAGTTAGATCATTGGAGTTATCGTATTCTTAGTATAGGGTTTATCTTTTTAACCGTAGGTATTCTTTCAGGAGCAGTCTGGGCTAATGAAGCATGGGGATCCTATTGGAATTGGGACCCAAAGGAAACTTGGGCCTTTATTACTTGGATCACTTTCGCGATTTATTTCCATACTCGAACAACTCAAAATTGGGAAAGTTTTCATTCTGCAATTGTCGCTTCTATTGGCTTTCTTATAATTTGGATATGCTATTTTGGAGTTAATTTATTAGGAATAGGACTGCATAGTTATGGCTTATTTACATTAAATTAAATTAACATCTAATTGAAGAAAGAGAACTGACGAATACAAGTCTAGGACAGTATAGTGTATATAGAAGAAGCTTCAGCTAAGTCCCTGAGAACTTTTTGAATCAAGTAATGTAGTGATTCAAAAAGTTCTCCAAATGCCAAAAATTCCTTGTATAACGATTTTCCATTTTTTCAAATCCTAATCATAGGATTGCTTTTTGATTTTTGTTTTATTTATTTTTACTTAGAAAAATTTTGAAATTACCTATAAAAAAAAATTAGATAGAATAGCTTCGACCTTGTCAACTGATAATGAGAAAACAAAATCTGGATAAATACCAATACCTATTACAGGCAGAAGGATAGAGATCGAAACAAATAACTCTCGTGGTCCAGAATCCAAATTTTGGGCATTAAACAACTTGTATCCATAAAACATCTGGCGTAACGTAGATAATAAATAAATAGGAGTTAATATCATTCCAACCGCCATTACAAAAGTAATTAGGATTTTTGGCATTAAAAAATATTTTTGCCCAGTAATTATTCCAAAAAAAACTATCAATTCCGCAAAAAAACCGCTCATACCCGGTAATGCAAGGGAGGCTAGTGATAAGATACTGAACATAGTGAATATTTTTGGCATTGGAGTAGCCATTCCACCCATTTCATCAAGATAAACAAGTCGTATTCTATCATAACTTGTTCCTGCCAAGAAAAAAAGTCCAGCGCCAATAAATCCATGTGATATTATTTGTAAAATGGCTCCATTAAGTCCCATATCGTTTATAGAGCAAATTCCTATAATTATGAAACCCATATGAGATACAGAGGAATAGGCTATTCTTTTTTTTAAATTTCGTTGACCAGGAGATGTTGAAGCTGCATAGATTATTTGTATTGCGCCTACTATTATCAACCAGGGAGAAAATATAGAATGAGCGTGGGGTAATAATTCCATATTGATTCGAACCAATCCATACGCTCCCATTTTTAATAAGATTCCAGCTAGAAGCATACAAGTACTGTAATGTGCCTCTCCATGGGTGTCCGGTAACCATGTGTGTAAGGGTATAATCGGCGATTTGACAGCAAAAGCAATAAGAAATCCAATATAGAATAGTATTTCCAGAGCCACGGGATATGATTGATTCGCTGATGTTTCAAAATTGAATGTTGGTTCCTTGGAACCATATAAGGCGATACCTAAAGCTCCTATTAATAAAAAAACAGAACTTCCTGCAGTATACAAAATAAATTTTGTAGCTGAATACAGACGTTTCTTTCCCCCCCACATGGATAGAAGTAGATAAACGGGAATTAATTCTAACTCCCACATGATGAAAAAAAGTAGAAGATCTTGAGAAGAAAATAATCCTATTTGACCACTATACATTGCTAACATTAGAAAATGGAATAATCGGGAATCCCGAGTAACTGGCCGAGCCGCTAAAGTAGCCAAAGTGGTGATAAATCCTGTTAAAAAAATGGGTCCTAGAGAAAGCCCATCTATTCCCAATCTCCAGTAAAAATCAAAAAAATTGATCCATTTATAATACTCTGTTAACTGGATTAATGGATCGTCCAATTGGAAATAATAAGAGAATGCATAGGTCATTAAAAGAAGTTCTAAAATACATATACATATAGTATACCACCTAATGACCTTATTTCCCCTATGAGGGAAGACGAAAATTAAAGAACCCGCGAATATTGGTAAAACTACAAATATTGTTAACCAAGGAAAAGAATTCGTGGTAAAGACAAGATACACTTGGACCAGAAAAACCCGTACTCAAAACAACTATATAAATATATATATTATGTTTTCGAATACGGGCTTTTTCGGTAAACAAAAAATCAAATGTATTCAAGTGGGTTTTTCTGGAAAGATCAATAAGCTAGGCCCATGCTTCGAGTTGTTTCATGCCATAAATAAACTCGAACACTTAAGAAATCCGTTGGACAGGCGGATTCACATCTCTTACAACCAACGCAGTCCTCTGTTCTTGGAGCGGAAGCAATTTGCTTAGCTTTACACCCGTCCCAGGGTATCATTTCTAATACATCCGTGGGGCAGGCTCGTACACATTGAGTACACCCTATACATGTATCATAAATCTTTACTGAATGTGACATTGGATCTATAAAATTTTTTGAACATCATAAATTTGAATTTTCGATCTAGTAAATTTCTAAATGAATCATATATTTAGGCACCAGACGAATCAATGATTTACCAGAAATTTTCTATTTAATTCCGGATCGACTCATGAGATAGAAGCAAGATACTTTTATTTCTTCACCTTTTCGCAAACATGATGAGATACGTTACGTATCATATCCAATTCGAATTGATAAATATTCTATTTTATATGATTAATACTACTTATTCAACAAATTTGATTGATTGATACGGGTTGATTTTCTATTACGATAAATTGACGAAACAATAGCCGGTCCAATAGCTGCTTCAGCGGCTGCGATAGCTATAACAAAAATTGAAAAAACATTTCCTTTTAATTGACGACTATCAAAAAAATCAGAAAATGTTACAAAATTAATATTAACTGCATTCAGTATAAGTTCAAGACACATAAGGGCTCTAACCATATTTCGACTCGTGATTAATCCATATAGACCGATAGAAAATAAATAAGCACTCAAAACAAGTACATGTTCGAGTATCATCGCCCAACTCCTTATCAATTTTAATTTACTTCAATATAAACAAGAATTCAACATCAAGAGATTTGGGTTGATTAGAATAAGAATATCACAACACAAGTATAGAAAATATAGAAAAAACAAATATATTGGGACTAGATCAAAAAAAAATTATATATAAACAATCTTCAAATAGAATTGAAGGAAAACAGATGGGATAACATGAAATAAGAATTTCGATTGCGATTGCTAATTCTAAAGATTTATTACTGACGAGCCACGGCAATTGCACCTATCAAAGCAACTAAAAGAATTATTGAAATGAATTCAAATGGAAGAAAAAAATCTGTTGATAAATGAATTCCAATTTGTTGACCATTACTTATCAAGTCTTGCTCTATAATCTGGTTTGTTCTTGTAGTCCAAATAATCCCATACCATGACGTATCTGGAATAATAGTAATTAATGAAACAAAAACACTTGTACAAACTAAGGAAGTAACCCCATCCCCAACAGTCCAAAGATTTGCATCTTTGGAATACTCTGAACCATTCATAAACATCACAGCAAATAGAATTAAAACATTTATAGCTCCCACATAAATAAGAAGCTGTGCGGCAGCTACAAAATGAGAATTTGATAAAATATAAAATAAAGATATACAAACAAGAACCAATCCTAATGAAAAGGCAGAAAAAATTGGGTTGGTAAGTAATACCACCCCTAGACCTCCTAATATAAGACCTAATCCCAGAAAAACTAAAAGAAAATCATGTATTGGTCCAGGCAAATCCATTGTACGTAAAATAAGATATAAAAAATCGAATTTTCATGACCTTCTTGAAACCGACCAGGAAAAACTATTTTTATTTTATAATAGGTTCCTAATTAAACCCTAAGGGGGATAAATTAGCCTAGGTACATATAGGACTAATCTTATTCTTTTTCGCAAAGGGGTAATTGGACACTCAAAATTTGAATTGAAAAAGAATTTTGACTAGAATTACGAGATTTTCAATTCAAATTAAGCCGTGATGCGAATCAACCTAGTTGGAATTTCTAGTTTTTGTAGTTATTGACCAAGCAGCAAAATGAAAGAAACCTCATTTCACTCCACCCTTTATATTTTAGTATTTTAGATCAAAACTAGATTAAAACTGAATCTTGGTTTAGTAATTATAAATTTTAATCAATCAAGGGGTTTACCTATTTTTTGTTTGAGGTAAATTTGAAATTGTTCGAATTGTATAATCGTCAATTACTGACGTTGGTAAACGACCTAAAGAAATTTGATTATAATTTAATTCGTGACGATTATAAGTAGAAAGCTCATATTCTTCAGTCATTGATAAACAATTTGTTGGACAATACTCAACGCAGTTGCCACAAAATATACAGATTCCAAAATCAATACTGTAATTAAGCAACCGTTTCTTTCGAATGTCAGTTTCCAATTTCCAATCAACAACAGGCAGGTCTATAGGACATACACGAACACATACTTCACAAGCAATGCATTTATCAAATTCAAAATGGATTCGACCGCGGAAACGCTCTAATGTGATTAATTTTTCATAAGGATATTGTATAGTTACAGGTAAACGATTTGCGTGGGATAAGGCAATCATGAAACTTTGACCTATGTACCTTGCAGCTCGTATGGTTTGTTGACCATAATTCATGAACCCAGTTACCATGGGAAACATATCGTAAATATCTATGAATAAATTTATGTTTGTTTCTTTCTCTTGTTTGAGACAAGTTGTAAATATAGAATATTCTTTTAGAATATTCTTTTATCTTTTAGAGTGAAAGGAGTTGGGAAGAGGTTGTTAATAATAGATTACCGAGAGAAATAGGCAAAAGAAATTTCCATCCAAGATTTAATAGTTGGTCCATTCTTAGTCTAGGTAAAGTCCATCTTGTTGTGATCGGAATGAACAAAAACAAATAAGTTTTAACCAATGTAATAAAGATACCAATTGTTGTTCCAAAGACTCCACCTATTTTATTGATTTCAAAAAGTCCAGGAACCGATATGTACGGAATAGGTATATTCCAACCGCCCAAGTAAAGAACTGTTACAAATAGTGAAGAAACTAATAAATTTAGATAGGAAGCAACATAAAATAAACCAAATTTTATACCTGAATACTCAGTTTGATAACCTGCCACTAATTCTTCTTCTGCTTCCGGTAAGTCAAAAGGTAATCTCTCACATTCCGCTAGAGAGGAAATTAAAAAAATGATAAACCCTATAGGTTGACGCCACAAATTCCATCCCCAAGAACCATATTTTGATTGTGCCTCAACTATATCAACTGTACTTGAACTGTTAGATAATCATAGTCGGCGATAACATCAGTGTTCCCATCGCTATTACAGAACCGTACATGAGATTTTTACCTCATACGGCTCCTCAAAGGCCATAAAGAAATCTAAGGGACCGGATCATATTCTTTATCTTGATATATTTGTAGGATAGATAGGATCAAAATCTATTGAACCGTTCCAAAATTCGACCAATGAAATTCTGTCTGTTATAATACTAATAAAGTACTTCTGAATTGATCTCATCCTTTAAGAATTTCAAGTCTTCTTTCTTGAATAATAACTTAAATCCTTCAATAAAACACTTCTTGTAGAAATAACAATAGAAATTTCAACCTATCATTCTTGATTACGAAAAAAAATTATACATTCCATTAGTTTATGGATTATGATATGAAGTCAATCTCTTTAAATATGGATAAATATGGATATAAGAAAGAAAGAATCAAATCAAAAAGATCTCTTTTTTTGTATTGCAATTATATTTTTTTTTCATTCCTAGGCTTCTTTGTACAACAAAAAAGAAAGGGGGGCTAAAAAGGGGTGGGGGAGGGTTTTTTCGTTCCTGATAGTCATTTCTTTAATCAGTGGATAGAGGCATACTCTGGGTCGGAATCATGGGAAGTACTGCCTGATCGTTTCTACCAACTTAAAGCCCCAATTAATATTCTTTTTCTATTTTATTTGCAGAAGTATCCTTTTGATAATTGATAATTTAAATAATCTCTATCACTAATCCTTTGTATATCTTGGTGTTCCTGACCATCCACGCATTTTTGCTTAATCACCCGTTAGCATTATAGTAATACATATAAATGATAGTGAAAATTGAATCTTAACTTAATCTTAATTAATAAGTAAGGTTGATTCTTTGAGCCCGCTTCAAGACAGGATGACCAATCAACCAATCTTGGGGCAAACGTCTTCATCTTCTTGTTTTTTTTTTTGCTTTACTCTTGTACATAGGAAATGAGTCTCAATTTTTTTTACTGCAAATTTCGAAGCAGTTTTCTTTCACTCATAGAACTATCAAATTTAGTGCATCAACCCAAATGATGAAATGATGAATAAAAAAATGAAGATATCTATTCATTTCGCTTTCGTCCTAAAAAGAAAGGAATAGGGAAAGGTTTAGGTTTCAACGAATCACACGTAGAGATATGGATAATACACAGAGAGTTAATGGTATTTCATAACTAATGGATTGAGCAGCAGCTCGTAGACCACCTAAAAAGGAATACTTATTATTTGAGCCATATCCGGACATAAGAAGTCCAATAGGAGCAATACTTGAAATGGCAATCCATAAAAAAACGCCGATATTTAGATCGGCTAAAACAAGGTGATAGGCAAAAGGAATTACCAAATAGCTTAATAGAGTTGATATGACTGCTAGAGATGGTCCGATACTGAATAAACGAGTATCTCCTCTGGATGGAAAAAGATTCTCTTTGAAAAGGAGTTTTGTCCCATCTGCTAGAGCTTGAAGAACTCCCAAAGGGCCGGCATATTCAGGTCCAATACGTTGTTGTATCCCTGCGGATATTTCTCTTTCTAACCACACAATTACTAGTATGCCTATTGTGATTCCCAATACAAGAATAAAAATAGGGCCAAGTATCCCTAGAATTCCATAGACCTGGTTTAAGAATTCCAATCCGGAAAAAGAATTGATAGCTTGTGCTTCTGGTGGATCAATTATCATTTCAACGATCAACTTCTCCCATAATGATATCTATGCTACCTAGTATTGTCATAATATCAGCCAATTTCATTCTTTTAACTAATTCAGGAAGAATTTGCAAATTAATAAAACCCGGCGGACGGATTTTCCATCTCCAAGGAAAAGTGCTCTGATCCCCTATCAAAAAAATTCCCAATTCTCCTTTTGGGGCTTCGACTCTCACATAAAGTTCTTGTTTCGGCAATTCAAAAGTAGGAGAAGTTTTTTTACTAATGAATCGATATTCAAACTCATTCCATTCCGGATTCCTTTCTATATCAAAACATCGGGTTTCTAAATTCTCATAGGGCCCCCCCGGAATTCCTTCCAAAGCCTGCTGAATTATTTTTATGGATTCGCTCATTTCACCAATTCGAACTAAATAACGAGCTAATGAATCTCCCTCTTTTTGCCACTGCACTTTCCAATCAAATTCGTCGTAACACTCATAATGATCAATTTTACGAAGATCCCATTGTACTGCGGAAGCTCGTAGCATTGGTCCTGATAAACCCCAATTTATTGCTTCTTCTGCACCAACAATACCTACTCCTTCAACGCGTTCTAAAAAAATAGGATTTCGCGTAATAAGTTTTTGATATTCTGAAACTTCTTTTAAAAAATAATCGCAGAAATCCAAACATTTATCTATCCAGCCATAAGGTAGATCAGCCGCTACTCCTCCGATACGAAAATAATTATGCATCATTCTCATACCTGTGGCAGCTTCGAATAAATCATATACTAACTCCCTTTCTCTAAAAATATAGAAGAAAGGAGTCTGTGCACCAATATCTGCCATAAAAGGGCCAAGCCATAACAGATGAGAAGCTATACGACTCAACTCTAACATAATTATTCTGATATAACGGGCTCTCTTAGGTACTTGAATATTTCCTAATAGTTCTGGCCCATTTACTGTTATTGCTTCTGTAAACATAGTAGCTAAATAATCCCAACGTGTTACATAGGGCAAATATTGTATAATTGTTCGGTTTTCTGCAATTTTTTCCATTCCTCTGTGTAAATAACCTAATATTGGTTCACAGTCAATAACATCTTCACCGTCTAGAGTAACGATGAGTCGAAGAACACCATGCATTGACGGGTGGTGGGGTCCCATATTGACTATCATAAGGTTTTTTCTTGTAGATGGTACATTCATAGGAGTTTTCCTCGATTCATTCTTCCATCAATTACTGAATTACTGAAAAGGAAAAGAAGTTCATCGAAATTCAAGATCTACTAAATCAAATAATTCAAAAAAGACTCTTCCAATTAACGAGTTTTTGAATCCCGAATATCCAACTGGCTAATTAATTCTTTATAACGCACTCTATTTTTCTTTGCCAAATAAGACAACAGTCGTTGGCGTTTTCCTAGAATTTTCCGTAAACCTCTCTGAGATAAATAATCTTTTCTATGCAATTCCAAATGCGAAGTAAGTCTTCGTATCTTATTAGTGAAACCTACTATTTGAAATTCAAGGGACCCCCTGTTTTCTTCTTTTTCTTCTTGTGAAATAACTGAGATGAATGTATTTTTTATCATAAAATAAAATCCCTCTTTTTTGACTTTTTTGATTTGAATTTGAAGATATTTTTTTTATTGATCAGTAATAATAATATCAGTTTATTTCAATTTGGTATACACAAGAATCTTCACTTCGTTAAAAATTCCTAATTTTGTAATTTTGTTGTTAACTAAAATGGATCATTAATCAATTCATTTTTTTATTCGATTAGAGATCAAAAATCGGTTAGAGATCAAAAAAAAAAGGATGGTCTTTTTCTTCGCTTACAAATATAAAGAGAAAAATTTATACCTAAATAAAAAATGTAAAAAAATTCCATAGATTCATTGATTGATACGTGATCGAATTTCATATATCAGAATGCAATATGGAATTAAAACAATGCATGTGTCCGTGTCCACCTCTTTGTTTTTATATATTGGATCAGATATATTATGGGATATATGAAAAACGCACCCTTATCGAATTTTCAATCGTGGGGGGGATATATATGTATCCTTACCATACTGAACCGACTGCCATTATTGGTATCAAACCAATAGCGATTCATACAAGCTAAATCTTCTAGTCGATAATTAGGCCAAAGAAAAAGCTTTAATTTAATTAGTTTATTTTTATCTCTATCAAAATCTTTACTTTTATCAAAAATATCAAAAATGGGACTACCTTTTTTTATGTTATTACTGTTGTTTATGTTATTACTGTTGAAAATTTCTGTATTTATATGAATAGCATTTCTATTTTTTGAATTCAAAGAAATTCGAATTCGCAATTCTCTACGACGTTTAGGGGATAAAAGATTTTCAGGAACAAGTAAATCATAATCGTTTGTATCTCTATTTATAGTTATACTTCGATGTCTTTCAATAGATTCGGTTAAATTCTTTTTCTCAATATACTTTTTTTCTCTGCATCTTTGATTAATTTGTTGTTTACTCTTATGAATCAATAAAATACTTACGGTTTGATACATAATAAATTGTCCATCATTTTTTACTGACAGACGAGCTGGTTCAATAACCAATATTCCTTTTTTCATCAATTTGGTAAGAGTTAAATCCTTCTGAATCATCAGAATATCCAGACTTATTTCTCCACGTTGAATAGAGGATAGAATTATTTCTCGTGGATTTGTCAGTCTAAGTAGGAGACAATATACTTTGATATTATTGCTTATTTTTTGATTTAAAGAATCATCCCATCTTAAGTGAAAACGTAAATACCTTTTTAGGAAGAAATCAAGTTCTGCTTCCGTATTACTTTTGTATTTCTTTTTACGTTTTTTCATGTCTGATTCCGCATAATCTTCTTCAAGATCTTTTTCTTGATTTGTGAGAACTGATTCAAGATCTTCTACTTGGTCCTCGGATTCTTTTTCTTCGTACTTTTGATTCTCTAATTCAATAGATTTTTTTTCATTCGATGATCGAGATATAAAAAGATCACGGTTTTTCTTTCTATTGATTTTTTTATTTTCACTAAAAGCTTTATTTCTATTAAAATTTAAAAGAAGTAATTTGATTGGTATCACCCATGCTTTTTTTTTATATGCCTTGCAAAGTATCCAAAATTTTTGAAAGAACCAAAGTTCAAAATTGGATATGGGATGATTTATTATTTTTTCATTCATTTCCATCCAATCAAAAAAAAACTTTTGATTGGATGAATTGACTTCTTGGGCTTGGGGAATCGTAAGAAAAAAAAGATCTTTATTATCAATTCTATCAATTATTTGATATTTCTTAGTCTTAGTATTTATCTTATCGCTGGTTCCGCTATCGATCCAAGACTCAATATCGGCTTTCTTTTTAAGACAAAAATAGAGAGTTCTCCAATTAAAATATTTTCTATCCGAGTTTTTCTCCCTATTGATGATATTATCTTCTGCTAGATAATTATTGATAGGGATACGCCCTAATATATCAAATAATTTTCTTTTCTCTCTAGTGTAATTATATGAAATCTTATTTACTTCTAGTGGAAATTTAGAAATAGGCGAGGCTTTCTTATCCTCATAATTGATACATTTATATGATAAAAGATCATATCTATATTGTTTTTTAAAATTCTTTTTTTTGTTCGGCAATGAATTTGTTTCAAAATCTTTTTTTTTGTAATGAATTAATTGGTCTTTTTCATATGAATTCAAATTCCATTTGTTTAAATCTTTATTTTGAACCATACGGACTTGATTAATTCTATTTCTCCATTTTTGTGGTATTAATCTAGACCATTTAATCTTATAGAAATCATATTTATATTGATAATTATTCCTTAACCAATTTTTCCATTGATTCATTGCAGAATTTCTCGATTTTCTATCTTTTAAGTCGGAATAAAATAACCCTTGGACTTCAAAATAATCTTTTATTTCATTTTTAAGAAAAAGGTATGTTCCGTGATATTTAAGAACAGATCTTAACTTATGTAAGTTAATAACTTGGATTTGTGATAATTTGTAAAATACATATGCTTGTGAAAAGGGGGATATGTCACAAAAAATCTGTGAATTTTTTTTAATAAAGCTAATATTACTATTCTTAAGTAATCCTTTTATAATCGAAATAAGGTGAATTTTTTTTTTGTTTGTTTTATCAATTGTTTGGGGATTTTCTTCATTATTGGAAATATATTTATTATATAAATGAAATTTTTTTCCTGAATCAAGAAAAAGCTGTGCATTGACTTTCGGAATATTAATGATACCTAGAAAGATATCTATGTATATTTTTTCAATTAAAATTTTTATAAAAAAATCGAATTTACGGACTAATCGCACATTTCTTCTTTTTACTATCTTCAAAATATTTTTTAAAATATTTTTTGATGATTCGAATTTTATTTTAGCATTAGAGCTTCTTTTTTTTTTATTAAGATTAAGACTAATATTTATCTCTGAGGTTATAAAGCTTTTTTTCTTTTCTTTTGTAATTTTTTCTATTTGATTTATGATTGTGTTTGTTCTAACAGTTAGATCTTTCATTTTTTTTTCTGTCACCGAATGATTTATCCAATCCATAGATCTAGTTTGGGTAGACAGTTTTTGAATCGTCCAATTATTGATATTGATTATTGAATCTTTTTGCCTTTCATCCAATTCATATACTTCGTTAAATACAATTTCATTATTTGGATTTCTTTTTGGTTTTGGAAGTTGGCTTATTATTTCTTTTAGAAATAGAATCTTTTTCATAACCGAATTTTTTCTTTCTTTTGATAATTTTAGAAAAAATTTTATTTTTTTTTTGAAAATTGTTAAAACTAGAAAAGAATTCTTTTTCAACTTTCGAATTTTTGTTTCAAATTTTTTAAGGAGGGGTTCAAAAAGTGAAAATCGTTTTCGGGGAGAACCAAAGGGTAGTTCGGTTTCCATTCCCCAAACTGTTAAAAAACAAAAATCATTTTTTTTTCCTTTCTTTTTCATCTTTTTCATTGGATCTTTATGAGGGAATTTTGACTTAGATCTGTGCCAAGGTTTTAGACGAAAAGGAAATAGGATCTTTATTTGAATACCATCTGTTAACCAGTTTTTCGGAAATTCTTTTTCTGATAATTGCACTCCATTGTAGGTGCATTTGACATGCATTTCTCTACTCCAATCCTTAAGATCTTCAGACCATTCGGGAAATTGAAATAATAGCATACGAATAATATTCTTTCCTATTATTAATGAAGGTAATAAAATATATTTTCTAAGAATCGATTGAGTTACTAAAAGACAACCTCTTATTACTTGAGCAAGTAGAATGCTATCCCAGGCTTCAGCTATTTCTATACGGTTTTTTTCCTCTCGTTTGTTTTCTTCTCTTTTTTCACTCTCTTTTCTTTTTTGTTCTGTCGAATTAAAATCCAAAAGTGCGAATTCTTTGTTTTTACGCATCCAATTTAGAAACATTCTTTTTATCAGTTGGGAAATATCAAAAGAAAAAAAAAGAGATTTGTCTATTCTGTCTAAAAAAAGGGGAGAATGCGCATTTGTTTGAAACATTTTCCAAACAGAAGTTTTTCGTCTTTGTGTTCGCATGGAACCTTTTATTATGTCTCGCCGAAAGTCTGATTGTTGTGAATAACGTATCAAAGCCACTTCGTCTCCGTGATCGGGATTAGTTGTATCTTGGGGATTATTATAAATATCAGTATCTTCTTGATTATTAGTAAAAATCATTACATGTTTGGATTTTCGTGAACGAATCTCATGATCCTCTGCCACATTTTCTTCATTTTCTCCTTCTTGTTGTTCCAAATCATCAATTAATTTGTATGACCATCGAGGAACTTGTTTACTTATTTCTTTTATTCCAGTAGAATTGTTTCTAATTGTTTTATTGTTGGGCTCCTTTTTAATTGCATCGAAAAAAAATTTGAAAATCTTTATTCGACTTTTTGAATCTGTTTTTTCTTGTTTTTGATCTGGAAATAAAGAAAGCCTCTTAAAATGAAAATTGGATGTTGATTTTCTAGTAAATTCATTTTCATTAATTAAGTTAAAAAAAAAAATAATTTTTGTTAATTTTCTATTCAAATTTCTATTAAATGTATGTATTCTGGAGTTAAATTCTTGATTATTAAGAATAAAAAGGATAAATTTATTTATCAAAAGGGTTTCGATACAATTTTTTATTGAAGTTTCATTTATGATTGAAGCTAAGAAAG